AATGAATTGCCTGATAAAAAGGATTACCTTGATAGGGTAAATCATGAAATTTAACGTTTCATTCATTATATTTAACAGAATTAAACTGTTTCTAAAAGAATCAAAATCTTTTGTGCATCATACACCAAAATATAAAAAGATAAGCTAATTAAGCTATTGGGTTCATACCCCACTTATAAAGGTTATAATCCTTTTCTTTTTAATCAAAAAAATTTCTAATAATATTTTTTTAATTATATTAATTTTTGGAACTTTAGTGACAATTTCCTCAAATTCTTGATTGGGAGCTTGAATAGGTTTAGAAATTAATTTATTATCATTTATCCCCCTAATAAATGATAATAAAAAAAATTTATTAACCTCAGAAAGATCACTAAAATACTTTTTAACTCAAGCATTTGCTTCTTCAATTTTATTATTTGCAATTATTATATTAATATTTTTATATAATAACAACTTATCTTTATATAATTCATTTAATGAAATTTTAATTTTATCTACATTATTGCTAAAAAGAGGTGCGGCTCCTTTTCATTTTTGATTTCCAGAAGTTATAGAAGGATTATCTTGAGTTAATGGATTAATTTTAATAACATGACAAAAAATTGCTCCATTAATATTAATTTATTATAATTTTATTTACAATTTTTTTATAATTTCTATTATTTTATCTATATTAATTGGATCTTTAGGAGGCTTAAATCAAACTTCAATTCGAAAATTAATAGCTTTTTCATCAATTAATCATTTAGGATGAATATTATTAGCAATAATAAATAATGAAATACTATGAATAACATATTTTTTAATATACTCATTACTATCTTTTTCAATTGTTTTAATATTCAATAATTTTAAATTATTTTATTTTAATCAAATTTTTAATTTATCAATAATAAATCCTATTATTAAATTATTAATTTTTTTAAATTTGCTATCATTAGGAGGATTACCTCCATTTTTAGGATTTTTACCAAAATGACTTGTTATTCAAAATTTAACAGCAATAAACCAATTATTTATTTTAACAATTAGAGTATGTTTAACTTTAATTACATTATATTTTTATCTTCGATTATCTTATAGAATTTTTATATTAAATTATCAAAAAAACTCATGAATATTAAAAAATAATTTTAATAATAAAATATCATCTATTAGACTAATTTTTAATTTTATTTCAATTGGGGGATTAGTAATAATTTCAATAATTTATATTATTATATAAGAATTTAAGTTAATTAAACTAATAGCCTTCAAAGCTGAAAATATTTGTATTAATCTTTTAATTCTTAAGCTTTAATAAATTAAATTATTCCTTTAGAATTGCAGTCTAATATCATTATTGACTATAAAGCCTGATTAAAGAGAAAAATTCCCATAAATAAATTTACAATTTATCGCCTAAACTTCAGCCATTTAATCGCGACAATGATTATTTTCAACAAATCATAAGGATATTGGAACTTTATATTTTATTTTCGGAGCTTGAGCTGGAATAGTAGGAACATCTTTAAGAATCCTAATTCGAGCTGAACTAGGACACCCTGGAGCATTCATTGGAGACGATCAAATTTATAATGTAATCGTTACTGCTCATGCTTTTATTATAATTTTCTTTATAGTTATACCTATTATAATTGGAGGATTTGGAAACTGATTAGTTCCTTTAATATTAGGAGCACCTGATATAGCTTTTCCTCGAATAAATAATATAAGATTTTGAATACTTCCTCCTTCATTAACACTTTTAATTTCTAGTAGTATAGTAGAAAACGGAGCTGGAACAGGATGAACTGTTTATCCCCCTCTATCTTCTGGAATTGCCCATGCTGGAGCTTCAGTAGATTTAGCAATTTTTTCTCTTCATTTAGCAGGAATTTCTTCTATTTTAGGAGCAGTAAATTTTATTACAACAGTAATTAATATACGATCTCCAGGAATTACATTAGATCGAATACCATTATTTGTTTGATCGGTAGTTATTACAGCAGTATTATTATTATTATCATTACCAGTGTTAGCAGGAGCTATTACTATATTATTAACTGATCGAAATTTAAATACATCTTTCTTTGATCCAGCAGGAGGAGGTGATCCAATTTTATATCAACATTTATTCTGATTTTTTGGTCATCCAGAAGTATACATTTTAATTTTACCTGGATTCGGAATAATTTCACATATTATTACTCAAGAAAGTGGAAAGAAGGAAACATTTGGAAACTTAGGAATAATCTATGCTATACTAGCAATTGGTTTACTTGGATTTATTGTTTGAGCCCATCATATATTTACAGTTGGAATAGACGTTGATACTCGAGCTTACTTTACATCAGCAACTATAATTATTGCTGTACCAACTGGAATTAAAATTTTTAGTTGATTAGCTACATTACACGGAACACAATTAACTTATAGACCAGCTATATTGTGAGCATTTGGATTCGTTTTCTTATTTACAGTTGGTGGTCTAACAGGAGTTGTACTAGCTAATTCATCTATTGATATTGTTCTTCACGATACTTATTATGTTGTTGCTCATTTCCATTATGTATTATCAATAGGAGCAGTATTTGCTATTATAGCAGGATTTGTACATTGATATCCATTATTAACTGGATTAACAATAAATCCAACTTGATTGAAAATTCAATTTTCTATTATATTTGTAGGAGTAAATTTAACATTTTTTCCTCAACATTTTTTAGGTTTAGCCGGAATACCTCGACGATATTCAGACTTTCCAGACAGCTATTTAACATGAAATGTAGTTTCTTCTTTAGGTAGTACAATCTCATTATTCGCTATTTTATACTTTTTATTTATTATTTGAGAAAGTATAATCACTCAACGAACTCCAGCTTTCCCTATACAATTATCATCATCAATTGAATGATACCATACTCTTCCTCCTGCAGAACATACTTATGCAGAGCTTCCTCTATTAACTAATAACTTCTAATATGGCAGATTAGTGCAATGAATTTAAGCTTCATATATAAAGATTTTATCTTTTGTTAGAATTTAAATGGCAACATGAGCAAATTTAGGATTACAAGATAGTTCTTCTCCTTTAATAGAACAATTAAACTTTTTTCATGATCATACACTTCTTATTTTGACAATAATTACTATTTTAGTAGGATATATTATAGGAATACTAAGTTTTAATAAATTTACTAATCGATTTTTATTACATGGACAAACAATTGAAATTATTTGAACAGTATTACCTGCAATTATTTTAATATTTATTGCATTTCCTTCTTTACGACTATTATATTTAATAGACGAAATTAATACCCCATCAATTACATTAAAGTCAATTGGTCATCAATGATACTGAAGTTATGAATATTCAGATTTTTTAAATCTAGAATTCGACTCATATATAGTACCAACTAATGAACTAGAAACAAACGGATTCCGATTATTAGATGTAGATAATCGAGTAGTTCTACCGATAAATAATCAAATTCGAATTTTAGTTACAGCTACTGATGTACTTCACTCATGAACAGTTCCTTCATTAGGAGTTAAGGTAGATGCTACTCCAGGGCGATTAAACCAATTAAATTTTTTAATTAATCGACCAGGATTATTTTTTGGTCAATGTTCGGAAATTTGTGGAGCAAATCATAGTTTTATGCCTATTGTAATTGAAAGCATTCCTATAAATTACTTTATTAAATGAATTACTTCAATAACTAACTCATTAGATGACTGAAAGCAAGTAATGATCTCTTAAATCATATTATAGTAAATTAGCACTTACTTCTAATGATTATTATAACTAAAAAATTAGTTTTATATAAAACCTTAGTATGTCAAACTGAAAAAATTAGTTAAATCTAATATTTTTTAATCCCACAAATAGCTCCTATTAATTGGTTAATTTTATTTATTGTATTTTCAATTACATTAGTAGTTTTTAATATTTTAAACTACTTTTGTTTTTTTTATACTCCACTTAAAACATCTCAATCTTTAAATATTAAATTTAATAAATTAAATTGAAAATGATAACAAACTTATTTTCTGTTTTTGATCCTTCAACAACAATTTTAAATTTATCATTAAATTGATTAAGAACATTCTTAGGATTATTCCTGATTCCAGTTTCTTATTGATTAATACCTAATCGATTCCAAGTAATTTGAAATAATATTTTATTAACACTTCATAAGGAATTCAAAACTTTACTAGGACCTTCAGGACATAATGGTAGAACATTAATGTTTATTTCATTATTCTCATTAATTATATTTAATAATTTTTTAGGTTTATTCCCTTATATTTTTACTAGTACTAGTCATTTAACTTTAACATTAGCTTTAGCTTTCCCTTTATGACTTAGTTTTATATTATATGGATGAATTAATCATACTCAACATATATTTGCTCATTTAGTTCCTCAAGGAACTCCTCCTGTTTTAATACCTTTTATAGTATGCATTGAAACAATTAGTAATGTTATTCGGCCTGGAACTTTAGCTGTTCGATTAACAGCTAATATAATTGCTGGACATTTACTGTTGACTTTATTAGGTAATACAGGTCCTATAGCATCAAATTATTTAATTTTATCATTAATTTTAACTACTCAAATTGCTTTATTAGTATTAGAATCAGCCGTAGCAATTATTCAATCATATGTATTTGCTGTATTAAGAACTCTTTATTCAAGAGAAGTAAATTAATGTCAACACATGCAAATCACCCATTTCACTTAGTAGATTATAGCCCATGACCTTTAACTGGGGCAATTGGAGCAATAACTACTGTTTCAGGTTTAGTACAATGATTTCATCAATATACTATAACATTATTTATTTTAGGTAATGTTATTACTATTTTAACTATGTATCAATGATGACGAGATATTTCTCGAGAAGGAACTTTTCAAGGACTTCATACTTTTCCAGTAACTATTGGATTACGATGAGGAATAATTTTATTTATTGTATCTGAAGTATTTTTTTTTATTTCTTTTTTCTGAGCATTTTTCCATAGTAGCTTATCCCCTACAATTGAATTAGGAATAACATGACCACCTGTAGGAATTGCCGCATTTAATCCATTCCAAATTCCTCTTTTAAATACTGCTATTTTATTAGCTTCTGGAGTAACTGTCACTTGAGCTCATCATGCTCTAATAGAAAGTAATCATTCACAAGCCACACAAGGATTATTTTTTACAATTGTATTAGGAGTATATTTTACTATTTTACAAGCTTATGAATATATTGAAGCTCCTTTTACTATTGCAGATGCTGTTTATGGGTCAACTTTTTATATAGCAACAGGATTCCACGGATTACATGTACTAATTGGAACAACTTTTTTATTAATTTGCTTTTTACGTCATATTAATTATCATTTTTCTAAAAATCATCATTTTGGTTTTGAAGCTGCAGCTTGATACTGACACTTTGTAGATGTTGTATGATTATTTTTATATATTACAATTTATTGATGAGGTAGATATTTATAAAGTATATATTGTATATGTGACTTCCAATCACAAGGACTAAATAATTTTAGTATAAATAATATTAATACTATCAACAATAACATTAATTATTTTTATTATTACAATTGTAGTAATAATATTAGCCACTTTATTATCAAAAAAAACTTTAATAGATCGAGAAAAATGTTCTCCGTTTGAATGTGGATTTGATCCAATAAATTCTTCACGATTACCTTTTTCATTACGATTTTTTTTAATTGCTATCATTTTTTTAATTTTCGATGTAGAAATTGCTCTTTTATTACCTATAATTATAATTATTAAAACATCAAATTTAATAAATTGAACTATTACTAGATTATTTTTTATTTTCATTTTATTAATTGGCTTATATCATGAATGAAACCAAGGAGCTTTAGAATGAAATGAATAAATATGAAGCGATAAATTGCAATTAGTTTCGGCCTAATCTTAGGTGAAATTCACCCATATTTTAGGGTAATAGTTAACTATAACATTTAATTTGCATTTAAAAAGTATTGAATTTTTCAATTTACCTTATTAATTGAAACCAAAGAGAGGTATATCACTGTTAATGATAAAATTGAATTTTTATAATTCCAATTAAAGAAATATAAATGGAATTAAACCATTAAAGAGAAAAGTTAGCAGCTTTTTCTTGATCAACATATTTCATTTATATAGTTTAACAAAAACATTACATTTTCAATGTAAAAATAAAAATTTATTTTTTATAAATATTTAAAGATTAAAATAATCACCCTAACATCTTCAGTGTCATGCTCTAAATGTAAGCTATTTAAATTTAATTTACTAATACAACTAATATTAATAAAATAATAAATCACAATATATAACTTAATAAATAAATTTTTAAACTATTACTTTGAAATTCTTGAAGATATAAAGAATAATTTTTTAACTGAAAATATACTATTTGCCCTCCAAAAAATTCTCTTCAACCTTGATCAAAACTTTTATAAGAATATAATCCTAACTTTAATGGATAATTAATTACACCTAATGTAGAAATAACAGGTATAAATCATATTGACCCAACAAAACTAGTAAAATTATAAAAATATAAAGCCTTATTAGTAAAAAATAATTTTACGTCTCTAATTAAATACCCTATTAAGCCTCCAACAATACAAACAAATAAAGTCAATAACTTTATTTCTAAAGGTAAACAAATTATTGCAGGATTTAAAAACATTAATCATCTTAATATACTTCCACCAATTACTGCTATAATAGTTAAAAAACAAATTCTAAATAATATAGTTCAACCTGAATCATTTAAAGGATGTAATCTTCTACTATTAAAATCACCAGTTATTGAATAATAAACTAACCGAAATGAATAACATACAGTTAATCCTGTACTAAAAAAAAAAAGAAAAAACGAAAAAACATTTACATAAGATAATATAACTATTTCTAAAATAAGATCCTTAGAATAAAATCCAGCTAAAAAAGGTATACCACATAAAGCTAAATTAGCTACATTAAAACAACTACAAGTTAACGGTATTCTTATTCTTAAGCTTCCTATTATTCGAATATCTTGAGAATTTTTTATATTATGAATAATAGAACCTGCGCATATAAATAATAATGCCTTAAATAAAGCATGAGTTAATAAATGAAAAAAAGCTAATTTGTAAAATCCTATAGATAAAATACTTATTATTAAACCTAATTGGCTTAATGTTGATAAAGCAATAATTTTTTTTAAATCAAATTCAAAATTTGCGCCTAATCCTGCTATAAATATAGTTAATCCTGAAACTAATAATAATAATTGAGCTATTCATCAATTTATTAAAACATCATTAAATCGAATTAATAAATAAACCCCCGCTGTTACTAAAGTTGAAGAATGAACTAAAGCAGAAACAGGAGTAGGAGCAGCTATTGCTGCTGGTAATCAAGAAGAAAAAGGAATCTGGGCACTTTTAGTTATAGCAGCTAATATAACTAACCCACCAATAATTATTATTTCAATATTATTTTTTATTATATCTAAATAAAAAATATAGTTTCAACTTCCATAATTTAATATTCAAGCAATAGCTAATAATAAAGCCACATCCCCAATTCGATTAGATAAAGCAGTTAATATACCAGCATTATAAGACTTTACATTTTGAAAATAAATAACTAAACAATAAGAAACTAAACCTAAACCATCTCATCCTAATAAAATTCTAATTAAATTTGGTCTAATAATTAACATTATTATAGATATTACAAATATTAATACTAATAAAATAAACCGATTAATATTATAATCTTCTTCTATATATTGATTTCTATAAAAAATTACTAAAGAAGAAATTAACAAAACAAAAGATATAAATATTAAGCTTATTCAATCAAATAAAAATGTTATAACAATAGATATAGATTGTAATCTTAAAATTTCTCATTCAATAAAATATACTAAATCTGTTAATAAAAACTTTAATCTAATTAAAAATAATCTTAATCTAATTGATATTAAAAAATAAAATCTAATTTTACAATAATTAACTAAATAATTCACGATCTAAAATGAATAATTTCATATCATTGACACCACAAATCAATATTTTTTTTAAACTATTTAAATAAATTCATAACATACAAAAATTACTTTTTAAAATTAATAAATTTAAAGGTAATCAATGTAATATTAATAATAAAAATTCTCGAGTAGTTCCTACAGAAAAAAAATAAACTCCAGAATAAATTTTTCCATGTTGACTATACGCAAATAAATATAACGAATAAGCTGCTCTAAAAAAAGATAAAAAAGATAACATAATCATAGTAATTCAAGACCAACTAACAATTCTATTCAATAAAGAAATTTCTCCTAATAAATTTAACGTTGGAGGAGCCGCTATATTACCAGAACATAATAAAAATCACCATAAACTTAATGTTGGTATAAAATTTAATAATCCCTTATTAATTAATAAGCTTCGTCTTCCTATTCGTTCATAAGAAATATTAGCTAAACAAAATAAACCAGAAGAACATAATCCATGAGCAATTATTAAAGCATAAGACCCTGTTAACCCTCAATAAGTTATTGTTAATAACCCTCTTAAAACAATACCCATATGGGCTACAGAAGAATAAGCAATTAAAGCCTTTAAATCTGTTTGTCGTAAACATACTAAACTAATTAAAACCCCTCCAACTAAACTAATACTAATTCATCAATAATTATATTTTACACCAGAAATTTGTAATAAGGAAAATATTCGTAATAAACCATATCCTCCTAATTTTAATAAAATACCAGCTAAAATTATAGACCCAGAAACTGGGGCTTCAACATGAGCCTTAGGTAATCATAAATGAACCAAAAATATAGGTATTTTTACTAAAAAAGCAAAAACTAGAGAAAGATACAATAAATTAAAGTTAGAAAATCTGTAATTTAATAATAAAGTAAAAGATAATGTATTTTTTGAATTTAAAATATAAAAAATACCAATTAATAAAGGTAAAGAAGCTAAAAGAGTATAAAATAATAAATAAACCCCTGCTTGCAATCGTTCAGGCTGATACCCCCAACCTAAAATTAAAAATAATGTAGGAATTAAACTAGCTTCAAAAAATAAATAAAATATAAAAACTCTTATTGATCTAAATGTTAATACTAACATAAAAAGTAAAAATAAAATTATAAAAACAAATAACCTTTCATAATTACTTGTTGAAAATACTTTTTCACTTGCTATCAATATTAACCCACAAATTCAAAAACTTAATAAAATTAATCCGTAAGAAACTATATCTAACCCAAAATAATAAGAAATATAATTAAAATAATTTAAAGATCTTAAATTAATTATAAACATAAAAGTTAATAAAAAAATCAAATTTTGAACCGTTCAATAAAAATTTTTTAAAAAAGAAAGAGGAAATATAAATATTAATATAAAAATAAACTTTAACATTGTAAAATAGAAAAACTTTGAAAATAATCATTACCATGAGTACGAATTATAGAAACCAAAATTGATAAACCTAAAACCCCTTCACATACACAAAAAGTTAAAAAAAATATACTAAAATAAGTTTCATAATTTATAAAATTTAAATAAAAAAATAAAAAAATAAATAAACTTAATACTATATATTCAAGTCTTAATAAAGTTGATAATAAATGCTTTCGATTAGAAACAAATACTATACAACCAAATAAAAACATAATTATTGATAAATAAAATATTAAAAATATATTTGCCATTAATATAAGTTTAAATAGTTTAACAAAAACATCAGTCTTGTAAACTGGAAATAAGAATTTCTCTTTTTAAACTTCAAGAAAAAAGAAATCTCTTTTTCACTAACTCCCAAAGTTAATATTTTAAATAAACTATTTCTTGAAATTACAAAATTAATTATTATAATAATATGCTTAATTATAAGATTTATTTTTATACAAATAAAACATCCTTTATCAATAGGTTTAATACTATTAATTCAAACATTTTTAACATGTTTAATTACAGGAATTTATGTTAAATCTTTTTGATTTTCTTATGTATTATTTTTAATTTTTTTAGGGGGAATACTAATTTTATTTATTTATGTTACTTCATTATCATCAAATGAAATATTTACTATATCTTTTAAATTAACAATATTTAGATTAGTTTTATTTTCTCTTAGTATGGTAATTTTCTTTATTTTAGATAAAACTTTGATTGAACAATTTATTATTAATATAGAAATAGAAAAATTTTCAATAACAAATAATTTAATTAACGAAAATATTTTATCGTTAAATAAAATATACAATTTTCCTACAAATTTAATTACATTACTACTAATTAATTATTTATTTCTTACTTTATTAGTAACAGTAAAAATTACAAAAAAATTTTATGGACCGTTACGGCCAATAAATTAATGTTTAAACCTATTCGAAAAACCCACCCTTTAATTAGAATTGCTAATAATGCATTAGTAGATTTACCTGCACCATCTAATATTTCAGCCTGATGAAATTTTGGTTCTTTATTAGGATTATGCTTAATACTACAAATTTTAACTGGATTATTCCTAGCTATACACTATGCCGCAGATATTGAAACAGCTTTTAATAGAGTAAATCATATTTGTCGAGATGTAAATAATGGATGATTTTTACGAATTTGTCACGCTAACGGAGCTTCTTTTTTTTTTGCTTGTTTATTTATTCATGTAGGACGAGGAGTATATTATGAATCTTACCTATACCATATAACTTGAAATACTGGAGTTATTATTTTATTTTTAACAATAGCAACAGGATTTTTAGGATATGTGTTACCATGAGGACAAATATCATTTTGAGGAGCAACAGTTATTACTAATTTATTATCAGCAATACCTTATCTAGGAATGGATCTAGTCCAATGAATTTGAGGGGGATTTGCAGTTGATAACGCCACTTTAACTCGATTTTTTACATTTCATTTTATTTTTCCATTTATTATTTTAGCTTTAATAATGATTCATTTATTATTTTTACACCAAACAGGATCTAATAATCCTCTTGGATTAAATAGAAACGTAGATAAGATTCCATTTCATCCTTATTTTATTTATAAGGATATTTTTGGATTTATTGTATTTTTATGAATTTTAGTAACATTTATTTGAAAATTTAATTACTTACTAATAGATCCAGAAAACTTTATTCCTGCTAATCCTTTAGTTACTCCAGTACATATTCAACCAGAATGATATTTTTTATTTGCTTATGCTATTTTACGATCAATTCCTAATAAGCTAGGAGGAGTAATTGCTTTAGTATTATCAATTGCTATTTTATTAATTTTACCTTTCACACACTCTAGCAAGTTTCGAGGATTACAATTTTACCCGTTAAATCAAATTTTATTCTGAAATATAGTAATTGTAGCTTCATTATTAACTTGAATTGGGGCTCGACCGGTAGAAGATCCATATATTTTAACAGGTCAAATTTTAACTGTATTATACTTCTCTTACTTTATTATTAATCCTCTATTAGCAAAGTTTTGAGATAAATTATTAAATTAATTAATAAGCTTTTATAGCATATGTCTTGAAAACATAAGAAAGAAGTAAAGTCTTCTATTAATTTATACTAAATTTTATTCATTAAAATAATAAAGAAATAAAAAAAATCTTTAATCCTACAAAGAAAAATAAATAATTTAAAGATAAAGGTAAAAAACTTTTTCAAGCTAAATACATTAATTTATCATAACGAAATCGAGGTAAAGTCCCTCGAACTCAAATAAAAATAAAAGAAATAAAAGATAATTTTAAAAAAAATATAAATCTATAAATATCACTTCCTAAAAAAATAACTACAAATAATATACTTATAAATAAAATACTAGAATATTCAGCTAAAAAAATTAAAGCAAATCCTCCACTTCTGTATTCAACATTAAATCCAGAAACTAATTCTGATTCCCCTTCAGCAAAATCAAAAGGAGTTCGATTAGTTTCAGCTAAACAAGAAGCTAACCAAACTAAACCTAATGGAAAACAAAAAAAGATAAATCATACATAATCTTGATAAAAATAAAAACTTAAAAAATTATAATTACCTACTAAAAAAATAAAACTTAATAAAATTAATGCTAAACTAACTTCATAAGAAATAGTTTGAGCTACAGCCCGTAACCCTCCTAATAAAGCATAATTAGAATTAGAAGATCAACCTGCAATCATCACAGTATAAACCCCTAGTCTAGTACAACATAAAAAAAACAAAACACCTAAATTAAAAGAATATAACTTAATTAAATAAGGAATACATATTCAAATTAATAAAGATAAAAATAAAGAAAAAACAGGAGAAAAATAATAAGAAATATAATTAGATAATAATGGATATGTTTGTTCCTTAGTAAACAATTTTACAGCATCACTAAATGGTTGTAATAATCCATTAAATCCAACTTTATTCGGTCCTTTACGAATTTGAATGTAACCTAAAACCTTACGCTCTAATAAAGTTAAAAAAGCTACACCAACTATTACACAAATTACTAATAATAAACTTCCAATTAAAGGTATAATACCATCAAATATAAACAATACTATTTATAATTAAAAATTATATATATAAATTCTAAATTTATTGCACTAGTCTGCCAAAATAGTAAATTATTTTAATAATTTTCATTTAAATAAAATTATATTTTTTATATTAGGTCCTTTCGTACTACAATATAATAATTTATTAAAGATAGAAACCAACCTGGCTTACGCCGGTTTGAACTCAGATCATGTAAGAATTCAAAGGTCGAACAGACCTAAACTTTAAACTTCTACACCTAAAAATAACTCTTAATCCAACATCGAGGTCGCAATCTTTTCTATCGATATGAACTCTCTAAAAAAATTACGCTGTTATCCCTAAGGTAACTTAAATTTTTAATCCATAAAACAGGATCTTTTATTCATAAATCAATGTAAATAAATAATAAAAGTTTATTTAATTTTAATACCACCCCAGTAAAATTTTATTTAAAATATAAATTTTAAAATTCTTTATAATTTATAATTTATAAAAATAAAGATCTATAGGGTCTTCTCGTCTTTTAATTAAATTTTAGCTTTTTAACTAAAAAATAAAGTTCTATATAAATTTTAAAAAAACAGTATATATCTCATTCAACCATTCATACCAGCCTTCAATTAAAAGACTATTGATTATGCTACCTTCGCACGGTCAAAATACCGCGGCCCTTTAAAACTCAGTGGGCAGGCTAGACTTTAAATAAAATACAAAAAGACATGTTTTTGTTAAACAGGTGAATATATTTAATTTGCCGAATTCTTCATTAAAACCTATCAAATTAATTACTTTATATAAATTTATATACTAATTTTATCATAATTACTAAATTTTTATTATTAAAATTTAAATTTTAATAAATAATTTAATTTAAATTAAATAATTTTTTATAAAAAATAAATTATAACAAATTTATTAATAATAACTATTTTTAAGCTTATATTTATTTAAAAATTATAAAAAATATAAAATTTTATTTTAAAGCTCATCCCTTAAAATATTACTTTATTTAATTATTAAATTAAAAAATTAACTTAATAAAATAAACAAGCTAAATTAAATTCATTTCTTAAAAAACTAGATATATTTTAAAACGATTAACATTTCATTTCTAATTACATATTTAAAATAGTTATTCCACAATAACTTTTATATATAATTAAATCTTTAAAATTCGAGAAAAATTATTATAATAATTTATTATTTAATAAACCCTGATACACAAGGTACAATAAATTAAATTTTCTTAAAAATTAAAAATTTTTCAAATTATTTCAATATTCTTTTAAAATACTAATACACTATAATTAAAATTATTATTTCATTATAAATTACTAAAACTATAAAAAATAAAATTATTTTTATTAATAATTATAAATAAAAAAAAAATAATTAATAAATAATTATTATCAATTTAAATTGATTTGCACAAATTTCTTTTCAATGTAAATGAAATACTTTACTAATTAAGCTTTAAATTGTCATTCTAGATACACTTTCCAGTACATCTACTATGTTACGACTTATCTCATTTTAAAAATGAGAGCGACGGGCGATGTGTGCATGTTTTAGAGCTATAATCATATAAATAATCTATTTTATATTACTATTAAATCCACCTTCAAATTTTTATTTCAAAAAATTATCCGTATAAATATATTTATTGTAATCCATTTCTACTTAACCATAAACTGCACCTTGACCTGACATATTATTTAATGAAATATCAAGAAAATTATTAATCTTATAATATATTCTGATGACGGCGATATACAAATTGAAAACAAAATTAAGTGAGGTCCAACGTGGATTATCAATTACAGAACAGATTCCTCTAAATAGACTAAAACACCGCCAAATTCTTTAAATTTTAAGAATATAACTAATACTACTTAAGTATTCTTATATATTTAATTTTAATAATAGGGTATCTAATCCTAGTTTATTATAAAATTTTTATAGCTTAAATTAATCTACATTTTAATAATAAATAAATTTAAAAATTTCACCTAATAAATTTATATATAAATTAAATAATTATAAACAATTTAACTAATACTAAAAATTTTTATTTGCATCATTTGTATAACCGCAGTAGCTGGCACAAATTTTACCAATACTATATATTATTACTAATTCAAAATTTCTTTTATAATTAATATTAATTACTGCGAATAGATTAAAAATTATTAATTTTTAAAATTAATAAAAATTCACACAAAAATTTACATGTAAAATAAAATAATAATAAAATATTTAACTAGAATAAAATAATCTTATTAACATTAAATAATTATAAATTAAATTCAAAATTTAATAAAAAATAAAATTATTTTAATAAAAATATATAAGCTATTTTAATAAATATTAAAAATATAAAATAATTAAATAAAGTATACTTCTTTCAAAAAATTACCCCTATTTTTTTTTTTTTTTTTATTAATATAATTTTAAAAATAAAATAATAATTTTAGAATTATTATTATTTATATATATGTAATTTATAATTTTAATAAATTAATTAAATTTATTATTAATGAATTTTATTTTAATCATTAAAATTTTCAATTTATATAATATATTTATATATATATATATATATATTATATATATATATATATATATATATATATATATTTTTTTTTCAAATATAAGACTATATGGTTTATAAATTATATCACCTTATTTATATAAATATATAATATAATAAATTTATATATATATATAAATCATTTATATACTAATTAATTAAATTTTTGTTCCGTTATTTATAATTATTATTTATAATAATAAATTTTGTAAA